TAATGCGAAAAGGCAAGCAGGCAAGCGTCAAGTCCAAAGAAATAAAAAAATACGTATTTTTCGGATTAAACAAACGGATTCGCAAATAAAAGAGCTAATGCTACAACCAATCCATAAATTGTTAAAGCTTCCATAAAAGCCAAACTAAGTAATAAAGTACCTCGTATTTTCCCCTCTGCTTCGGGCTGTCTCGCAATACCTTCTACAGCTTGGCCTGCAGCAGTACCTTGACCAACTCCTGGTCCAATAGAAGCAAGCCCTACAGCCAATCCAGCAGCAATAACGGAAGCGGCAGAAATAAGTGGATTCATGATAAGTTCCTCACACAAAAAAAAAGAAATGGTTAATGATACAATCGACGAAAAAATTATGACTTAATTATTCCATCGACTAAGATTCAGCCAGTCGAAGTCAGTAAGAACTCCGAATTGGAATAAAAATATTCCATCAGATCATCAGAAAGGCTTTCTACTTTTGAGTTCCTCTTTGTTGAGTCTTTCCTGAATCTATACAACTTAAATTTCTCATTTCCTTTTTTCTAACCATTTGTTGAATTCTTGGACCCTTTCTTGCTTTATTTTTTGTTTATTCATTCAATTCATAGTAATAAATAAATGAAAAAAAAAACATAAAAAAAGACTTCTATTAATATCCCCATCTAAATTCAAGTAGGGCTTAATATTAGTTCATATATAACTAGTCAATATCTACTATCCAATATACATGTCTTTCTTCCATAACGTAAACCCGGCGTTCTTCCTTAAATTCAATTGGATTCTAGAATCTTTCTTTGAATTGAAACGTCTCCAGGAGTTGACTTATAACCATTCGATTCCATATGCCTAGTTCGGCCTTTCTATACTAATCAACCCCCCTCTAATATCCCTTTTCGATTACTATAGAACATACCTGTATGTTCCCTAAGCAGATTGTCTTGAAACATACATTGACTTGATCTACGAAAAAAGACTCTTTCGAAAAGGAATTAATGATGACCTTCCATAGATTCGCCTATATAAGCTGCGGCTAAAGTTGCAAAAATAAGAGCCTGAATACCACTTGTAAATAATCCAAGAAACATGACAGGTATAGGAACTACTAAAGGTACTAAAGAAACAAGAACAACAACAACTAATTCATCGGCTAATATATTTCCGAAAAGTCGAAAACTAAGGGATAGAGGTTTTGTGAAATCTTCTAAGATGTTAATGGGTAAAAGAATTGGAGTTGGTTGAATGTATTTACTAAAATAACCCAACCCTTTTTTTGTAAGACCCGCATAGAAATATGCCACTGACGTGAGTAAAGCTAAAGCTACAGTCGTATTTATATCATTCGTAGGTGCGGCTAATTCCCCATGAGGTAACTGTATGATTTTCCAAGGTAAAAGAGCCCCTGACCAATTAGAAACAAAAATAAATAGAAACATAGTCCCAATAAAGGGAACCCAAGGACGATATTCTTCTCCAATCTGAGTTTTGCTTACGTCTCGAATGAATTCAAGGACATATTCAAAGAAATTCTGACCATCAGTCGGAATTGTTTGTGGATTCCGAGCCGCTATGGCGGCTGAGCTTAATAAGATAGCAATTACAACCCAAGAAGTAATAAGTACTTGGCCGTGGACTTGAAAACCGCCTATTTGCCAATAGAAATGTTGGCCGACTTCCACACCGGATATATCATATAATCCCTTTAGTGTATTGATTGAACATGATAGAACATTCATATTGTCCTCTGGCAGAAATATAACCTTAAAAAAAAATATTATTTTGATTCAACCATTGCTTTCTCGACTTGTCTACTTCACCCGTATATAATACCAACTAATCACATCATATCCCCAGCTATTTTTATATCTTTTTTGATATTCAGGAATCCTAACCGATTCTACTCTATTAATTCGAGAATTCCATTTTTTATTATGAATCAAGGATTTCTTATATAGCTAGAACGACCTTCACAAATTGCGAATACTAATTTGGTGAGAATTAATCGGATTGAGGCTATAGCGTCATCGTTTGCCGGAATCGAAATATCTGCCAGATCGGGGTCGCAATTTGTATCGATTAAACAAATCGTTGGAATTCCCAAAGTAATACATTCTCGAAGGGCTGTATATTCTTCTTGCTGATCAACGATGATTACAATATCCGGTAACCCTGTCATATATTTAATCCCACCCAGATATGTTTGCAAGTGAGATAACTGTCTCTTCAACATGGCTGCATCTCTCTTCGGAAGACAGGCCAGTCTTCCCGCCTTTTGTTCCATTCTCAAGTCTCTGAATTTATGAAGTCTCGTTTGTGTGGTGGACCAATTCGTTAACATACCCCCAAGCCATTTTTTATTAACATAATGACACCGAGCCCTTATTGCAGCCCGTGCTACTGAATCAGCTGCTTTATTTTTTGTCCCAACAATTAAAAATTGTTTTCCTTTACTTGCTGCATCAAAAACTAAATCACAAGCTTCTGATAAAAAACGAGCAGTTCTAGTA